GCCTTCGCCATATGAAATATGAATATTAAGTAATAATAGCATGGCACTTTGAATTCGATATAATAAATTTTGTTTTCGAAACATTAGATTATGTATCGAGAGAGTAATATGAGAAAAAGGTATTTCCTATTTTATTATCGGAAGTCCAGTTCAGCGTCACAAACTTTTTTTCACACCAGAGGTCTCTTAAGAATATTTATAGTCTTCTAGAGAGTATAGAGCGAAAAAAAAAAGATTCTTTTTTCCTTGGTTTATTTGATCAAACAAAAAAGCAACTTTGGGATTGCTGAATGACAGACAAATCACAGACAAAAAATATAATAAATATATAAAGCAACGGAGCCATCATAGTATTTTTGAATTCCTCCGAAAGGAAGGGTGGTAAGTTGATCATTTACCTATCGGGGTATGATCGATCCTATTTTTTTTGAAGGTAAGGGTCAATGTTATTGTAGAGCCGTATGCAATGGATAATGCCCGTACGGTTGTTCGATTCTATCTTTTTTTTTCTTGTTATTCTTTTATCTTTCTTTTATCTTCCCCTCATCTAGAGAAACCTTTTATTATCTTATATCATCAGGGTAATGATCCATCAACCTGCTGGTTCTTTTTCTGAAGTAGCAACGGGAGAATTCATCCTGGAAGTGGGAGAACTGCTGAAACTACGTGAAACCCTGACAAGGGTTTATGTACAAAGAACGGGCAAACCCTTATGGGTTGTATCCGAAGACATGGAAAGAGATGTTTTTATGTCAGCAACAGAGGCCCAAGCTTATGGAATTGTTGATCTTGTAGCGGTTGAATGACAATAGCCTGGATTTCTCGTCAATTCGTAATTTAAAATTAACCCTGCCGAGTTTCATTTTAATATTCTATGATGAATGATTTTTATTTCCTATTCTATTGAATAAAAGTAATTCATAATCATACGGTTAGGATCGATCTAAACCAGCCCATTATGTATATGATTCAACATGCCAACGATTAAACAACTTATTAGAAATACAAGACAGCCAATTAGAAATGTCACAAAATCCCCCGCACTTCGGGGATGCCCTCAGCGTCGAGGAACATGTACTAGGGTGTATGTGCGACTCGTTCAGATCATGAACTAGAACAAAGGAAAGAGAACAATGTTCAAATATAAATGATCAAATAGGATAGAACGGAAAAATGAACTACATTTCTTTTTTATTATCTAAAAAGATAATAAAATTGATCATATTCCTTTTATTTTGTATGAAATTTATGGTTTCTATTGGTGTAAAACCACTCACCTCAATTCAAGATGAGAAGCAATTCTCCATTGGTAGCAAATGGTTATCCATTAAGCGGAGGAAATCTTAGTTAACATAGACCCCTCTTGCAAGAACGGACTAACAGGGTCAGCTACCCAGCCAACTTTCATAATTAAATACCGTTACTGTATAGGTAGAGCTCGTTGTGAAAGACCTATTACTGGATAATTTATGGGTAGAGCCAAAGAATGTGAACTATACAAGTTAGCAATAACATTGATTAAATGAAGTAAAGGCTCCGGTGTATAGAAAAGACCTCACCGTTTAAGAAGTAACCATAGAAACGATGGAATCCACTATTTATTTATCATGCTATTTTTTTTTTAATACCTAGTATATCGTATTTCGAGGTGAAATGCCTAGAAAAAAATCGTGGTTGGGAAGGTTATAGTAGCCAAAGCCATTGGAATTTTTAGTTTATACATTGGAAAAATCCGTTTTGTTATTAATATACTAGGAAAGGGCCAAAAGAATAACTGAAAGAAAGGAAATCTATTAGTTATTCGTTAAAGTTTCATTTATTCAATGACCAGAATTAGACGGGGATATATCGCTCGGAGACGTAGAACAAAAATTCGTTTATTTGCATCAAGCTTTCGGGGGGCTCATTCAAGACTTACTCGAACTATTACTCAACAAAAAATAAGAGCTTTGGTTTCGGCTCATCGCGATAGGGATAAGCAAAAAATAAATTTTCGTCGTTTGTGGATCACTCGAATAAATGCAGCAATTCGTGAAAAGGGGGTATGCTATAGTTATAGTAGGTTAATAAATGATCTGTACAAGAGACAGTTGATTCTTAATCGTAAAATACTTGCACAAATAGCTATCTCAAATAGGAATTGTCTTTATATGATTTCCAATGAGATCATAAAAGAAGTAAGTTGGAAGGAATCCACCGGTTAAACGGAGTTGCCCGGAGAATGAACTCCGGGAAGGTCGAATAAAAATGAATGAATAGAATATGATAAAATATGAGAAAGTAGTCAAAATAAATATGAATCAACACGTTCAATAAAAAAATTTATTCTTCCCAGATTATTATTTTTTTTCTTACGACACGAGAATTCACTTCGGATTCTTGGATTTTTCCAACAAAAGACCAATCCGCTTTTGAGTTCGGATGGGGATTTGAATTCAAGTGAAGAAAGAGTAAACCTATCTTTTTCTGGCTCTAAGACTAGGAGTTCTAGTGGTCGACT